AATATTCGATTCTTTCTTCAATATGGAATCGATTGACAACAATTCTTCTGTATTATGTATATAGGTTTATCCTTCTTTCTGAAGTTTCGATAGAAGGATTCCTCTACTAACGTAAGACAATCAACTCCATTCGTTAGAACAGCTTCCATCGAGTCTCTGCACCTATCCTTTTTGATTTTCGCTTTCTGAACCTTTGTTTGTTTTCGGAAAACGTGATTTGGCTCAGGATTGCCCATTTTTATTAATTCCAGGGTTTCTCTGAATTTGAAAGTTATCACTTAGTAAGTTTCCATACCAAGGCTCAATCCAATTAAGTCCGTAGCGTCTACCGATTTCGCCATATCCCCCTTTTTGAGATGAAAATCTCATTGTGATCTCGTTCCCTTTTTTTTATACCGGTACCATTGAATTCATTAGATAGATGCCGATTCCTGTCTCGAAAAAGTGTTTTCTCCTCTTTGTCTTTGATTTCTTGTCTATCTTGTTTCATCTTCTATATCTATAGGAGGCTCATATTCGGTCCAATCAAAAACGATTTTATCATTTCTGTATCGGCAATTCAATATAGGTGGATACATACGCTATACATCTGTCTCTCTTCCACTCATTTCCCCATGAAATTTATAATACTTGAACGGTCGATTCTTTTTTTTTTATTTTAATATGATTTGATTTTTGAATTCAAAAATCAAATCATATTAAAATAAAATATATATTTAATTGTGATAAAAAAAAAGGAAATTCTATATCGCTAGATTAATCGTTATCTTCTATAATATTTAACAGTTATTTCAAATTCTATATTCTATTCTTTAATATATTCATATTCATTATGAATAGCGAATATGAATAGCTAAGAATTCAAATAGTATAATAGTGAATAGCAAAGATTCTAAGAGTTTATTGAATTCCTATGCATGTGGAATTTATGTTATGTGAGCCTGCTTAGCTCAGAGGTTAGAGCATCGCATTTGTAATGCGATGGTCATCGGTTCGATTCCGATAGTCGGCTTTTCTCTATTTATTTTATTTATTTTATTCGATGTTTTACATGATTGATAATGCATCTTTGATTTCAAAGAATATTGAAAAAAAATGTCTTCCTCTTTTGGCAAAAGCCATTTATTTATTATGTGATAGGAATTTCCAACTATCTCACGAAAAGAATCCTTTTCTTTTTCTATATATAGAATATAAAGATCTGGATATTTATCCAACTCATCTCATTATTCTTTAATAGAATAATACTTCAGTAAATTTCGCTTTATTTAGAATTTAGTTCATTTTTAGTTTAGGTTTATTCTGTAGAATGAAATTTCATCAATAAGAATTAATAATTAAATATAAATAAGAAGAAGGAGTCTTTATGTCGCGTTACCGAGGTCCTCGTTTCAAAAAAATACGCCGCCTGGGGGCTTTACCAGGGCTAACTAATAAAAGGCCCAGAGCTGGAAGTGATCTTAGAAACCAATCGCGTTCCGGGAAAAAATCCCAATATCGAATTCGCCTAGAAGAAAAACAAAAATTGCGTTTTCATTATGGTCTTACAGAACGACAATTACTTAAATACGTTCGTATCGCCGGAAAGGCAAAAGGGTCAACAGGTCAGGTTTTATTACAATTACTTGAAATGCGCCTGGATAACATTCTTTTTCGGTTGGGTATGGCTCCGACTATTCCGGGAGCTCGCCAATTAGTTAATCATAGACATATTTTAGTCAATGGTCGTATAGTAGATATACCAAGTTATCGCTGTAAACCCCGAGATACTATTGCGGCGAGGGATGAACAAAAATCTAAAGCTCTAATTCAAAATTCTCTCGATTCATCCCCCCATGAGGAATTGCCAAACCATTTGACTCTTCAATCATTCCAATATAAAGGATTAGTCAATCAAATAATAGATAGTAAATGGGTCGGTTTGAAAATAAATGAATTGCTAGTTGTAGAATATTATTCTCGTCAGACTTAAACCTAACAAAAAGGAAAATCAACACTAATAAGAATAAGGGTTCGACCATTTTGCTCCCTTTCGGCGAAGTAAATTAACCTAAGGTTAAGATAAATAAGGGTTTGATCCGGATTTTTCTTCCATTTAGGTATCATAGACCGAGAGGGAGATTTTCATTCCTTGTCTACTCTACTCTTTTCTTTCACAGTATTTTCCGTACCACAGCCATTAGGAATAGAGAATCCTTATCAAAGAAAGGTCTAACTGTTGGAATAGTCGTATCCATTGCTATTTGATCTATTGTGGTTAGTAAGATCGATGAATTAGGTGAAGGTACGGAAAGAGAGGGATTCGAACCCTCGGTAAGCAAAAGCCTACATAGCAGTTCCAATGCTACGCCTTCAACCACTCGGCCATCTCTCCTACATAATGATTATGACCCAAAAACCTAAAATCGAGTGAATAGTGAATCATTCTAGATTATTGGGTAGGTACAACCAATCAATTCTAACTATAAACTATAAAGCGATCAAAATAGAAAATTTTTCA